GCAGCCAAATCAACAATGAATGTGTAATGATGGTGATTCCACACCAGGCTCAATAAAGAATTGAATGTAGAAAGGGGATCCTAATCCTAAACTAAAAGAAAAGTCCATGACCCCTTTTTAGAGCGTAAGCGTATAAGGAGAGGTCGAATTCCAAACTTTTCTCTCGAGTATACCCATTACAAAAAAATGGACGTCACTTTGGGACACATGCGGATAGCCGCCCCGCGTGGCTAAAAGTAAACCAAAGAGCTCAAACTCTTTTTTTAGTTTCACTAAGAAAAAGAGTCTTGTCTTATAATTCTAAAAGACGCCACTCTACGAGGAAGTCCTCGGGTCGACTCCTTGCGAGTTCATCCCAAACAAAGCGAAGCCCTTCTGGGTCTTGTTCGGGAAGATGCAGATAAAACGCCAATAGCCCGATGTCAGCTTCTACAGCATAAGCTTTAAAGAAGAGAGCTATCAACGTAAAATTTAATAAGAAAATGAAAATTTTTTTGAATCTCAAAGTCAAAGGTATAGGTGAAATTTTGAACAATCATAATCATTTCAATCTTTTTCTTCCAATTCTAAGAAAGAGAAATCCCGAAAAATCCGTCAATAAATGACGAACCCCATTATACAGATGATAGGACAGGGCTAAGGCAGTAATCTCGACGGAGATTAGGATAAGCTTTGATGAATAAAAATAAAAGAAGAATTGGTAGAAATTCTCATAGGTGAAGCAAATCAAACCCATTTTCAGACAAAGAAGATAAAAAACAAAACAATCGTGGCTAGGAAAGCACCGGAGATTCTATGGGAAATTGGAAACGTCGAAGTGAGCTGTGGCTTATAAATAGGAAGATGAGGAGATAACGGGCGAAGGATATTCAAAGTTTCAGGGTATGTCCGACCTGACGGTTGAGGCATGATTGATTGAGAAAAAGGATTCCCTCCAGACAGCTTAACGGAGTTAAGCCTGTATGAGTAGTGAAGAATTCTAGTGAGTTGTGGTTGGTTGTTGACCACGAGAAAGCATGGGATGCCCCACAACAAATAGATGGGAGCAGGAAATCTTTATCATTCGGCGTAGTGCAGCTTATATAGAATATAGAAAGGGCAAAGCGCTGTTCGTGGCACAGCTTTCTTATCTTACGATATTTTCATTGATCGTAGCTAATTAGGCAGCAACAACCGAAGAAGCAGAAGAAAAGAAGTAGCTGCTACCGCTTCGTGGGCTTCTTCTTTTCTGAGTCTGCTCGAAAGGTAACTCGAGAGTAGAAAGAACTAGAATAGAGTATGACAGAACCAGTAGCTTTGAGCTTTCACGTGTTTCAGCTCTTGTTCACAATCCAGCTGCTATTGAATCAGCGTAAGGAGATGCCGATGAGGGTACAATAGAGAAAAGAATAAGCTTTTGTTCAGAGCTTGAATCAGAATATCCTGAAGTAACTTCAGGATTCCCCTGGTAGGGCATACAAAACATACCAGGTGAGAAGTTCGGCTAAGCCGGAAAGATAGATCGAGTTTACTTTACCCTCTTGATTGACTTTCACTTTAGGACTGAAAGAAGCCGGTAGCAAAGGAAATGGCAGCAGTGCTTTATATAACATAACTGCTTTTAGGTCTTCGTTGATCACTTCTGCTTAATTAAAGCACTTCTCTTTCTCGCTTTCTAGGTTTCGAAAGAGAATAGTCAGTTCTTGTGAACGACTCCGATGCTATTGCTATTGAAAAAGAAGAAGACGTTGGAGAAATAAGCGATGCTGCTAAGATCCGCAGTCGATTTAGCTTTAGGGGAAGGAAACAACAAAGCCTTCTCTTTTTTAATCGAGATTGCCATTGCCTTGGTGTTCTTTGAATGAGTCTCCCGCTGTTGGTGCTTTAGTACGGGCAATAGGAAATGGCCTAACTAGGAAGGGCAGACTCAAGGCGATAACTAGTAGATATCCCAGGAGTTTAGAAAGCTAACGAATTGAACTATGACCATGGGAATGATTATTTAATAAATAAACTACCTCACCCTGTAAACCCTCTTGCCCACCACTAGTCACTCTGTTGGTTAGCTGGGAATGAATGTGAACCAATTCTCCCTACCTGCGAGCGAGTTCGACTTCTAGGAGTTATAGTCCCTAAGTAGCAAGAACAAGGTTTAGATGTAGGATTGTTCTTACAAGGAATGAACGTTCCAAGAGAGCGAAACCAACCGGGGAAGGAAAGGCAATGAATAATGAATAGGAAAGCAAATACGATTTAGGACAAATTCTTGGGGTTCCAGTGAGTGGCCTAAAGGAATTACCGCTCTTAGCAAGAATGGGATTTCTTCTTAGAATACGGCCGAAGAAAGGCAACTGGGATTGATGCCGCAGAATCCACAGTGATTGAGTCAGCTGCACATTCATCTCTAGAGGGGCTTGTTCTCGAATACCTGCAAGTGAATCAGATCTGGGCGTACTCATCTTTAGAGATCCTGCGGGTTAATACGACTTCCACCTCGGACTAGATTCACTAGATGGAATCTCTTGATAAGGAGAGTAAATCTAGTTACCGGGGTAGTGAGACCAATAGGGAAACATAAGAGGGAGTATGTGAAAGATCCATTTACACGGACGGTGTGCGACAAATGAGTTGTCGGGCATGGGAGAAAGGGTTTGAGTGGGGAATGCTCTCAAGAACAAAGCAAAGACGTGGCCATAGTAGCTTTCTCACTCAGACTCTTCAAAGCAACTAACGGGTGATTATCCGATCGGGGAAGAAGTTTACGGGTTAGCAGAAAAGCACAGAGCAAGACGTCAGCTTAGAAGTGAACATGTAACCGTCAATAAGATAATCCCACCCAAGAATTCAGAAAAAGCAAGTCATTCGGTTCATTCATGTCGGGAGCGGAAGCAAGCGCGACGAGCGAGCCTGTTTTTAAACTGTCAGTTTTGGCATATCATATAAAGTACTATACTAGTGCAATCGATCAATTCAAGCCTGTAAGGAAAGCGTTCGGGCAAGTGAGAGTGCCCATGGACATGACATGGCTTTGGTTGTTATCACTGCAACTAATGAAGAAGTCTTAAATGCCTCCGTACAGTACAAAAGACTGACAAGACCTGCTTCTTTGAATTTAAAATCTTAAGCTTCAGCGGAAATCCGCTGATCATGTCATGAATGTCTTATCGTAGATTATGCGTAAGCCCTTAGCTTAGCACGTTCGTAGAACTAAGGAAGCATCTTTGGCGGGAGGAAATGGTCTCATTGTCGGTAACAAATTCGAATTTCGAGGACGGGGCCTCTCCTTCCAGCCGCGTTTCTTTCATCCACTCTCCTTCCTTTGTTTGTCAGTCGAGTGCCAGGTCCATGATCGGCGTGTTCAAGACGTGCTTATGAGGTTCGACTCCTCACCGATCATCCGTTCGTTGGACAGTTCGTTTGGTTGGAAAATACGTATATTTATAACAGCTCTACTAACTGGTGTTTATTTCCGGAGTGATTGATGCTGTCGCCTAAAAAGATAACACACCAGGACGAAACTTCGGGAGTAGCGGCTCACTGTTGATCCTAGGGCCCAGCATAAAGATTTCCCAACCAACCGGATCGAACCAAAAAAAGATGAATAGGTTTTAACAACCCATCCTTGTCCGTGCGTGGAAGGAGGAGAGTTGTAGCTGGATAAGGAAATTACTTTATTCTGTTATGTCCTTCTCATGATCGTAGACCACCATCCTAGCTAGAGGGATGAAATTGAAGTTCCGAGGAAAGAGAGGTTGAATAATACTTAGATAGAAGAAGTTACTTAGATAGAAGAAGTTGTGATATAGCGTATATATCTAGATGACTGGACTTGGCTGCGCCCTAAGCCAAGCTGTACTACGTAGCCCCTATAACTCTAAAACCATTACCTATCCCGTCCAAAACAACATATACCTCAACAGCAGAAGAAGTCACCCTTCATCTTCCCACATTGAAGACACGAAAGAGAAACCTCACCTAATGAAATGACCTCACGCCAGCGCTACCCTTAAAAAAGGTTTTACGGAGCTTTACCGCTCTTCCTGCGATTCTTCTTTTAATGAGAACAGCACGGAACTAGACTAAGGAAGTCATCTGCAGTGCCCCTTGCACTTCCTAATGGGACTTTCCCTGGTTGACTATTCTTACTATGAGAACAATGAGCACCAGCTTCATTCACAAGAGAATGGGCTTCCTCCAGTCATAATCATCCCGTACGCTAAGAACACTGCTGATTCGAGGGGGCAAGAGGTTCCACTCATCAAAGTGAGAGACGTAGGGCTTCTGCCTGGCCTATAATATTCTTTGCCACTTTTCAAATCAATAATAACGATGTCAGAGATATTCCAAGAGGAGGACTCAGGTTCCGGTAAACTCGTCTTTAGACCTAATGCTAGCTTTCTGTCAAGTCTGTCCAGGGAAAAGGTCTTGTACCATTGAAATATGGTCCATGTAGTAGTCTTATGCGTTGGACCGGGTCTCCTCTGATTGCGACGATGAAATGGTAAAGAGATGTCGAAATGGTGAGAAAGCTCACAATCCATAAGTTTGCCCGTTTGGAGATGTTGAACTATCGTTAGTACAATTGCGGAGACTTTCGTCGCTTTGTTCCTGCCTGGCTCACTAGTCAGACCCCAAAAGGGATATGTGCGTCTTTGTTCGGATGGGTAAGTTTGAGCTTTTATGAATTGAGTCTTGGTCTCTGGGTTCCGAGTACTATGTGCTATGGTATTTGCTAAACAATCCAGTTCTATAACCTCCTTTCTGCTCCCATTGGCGGCTCAACTTCGCTTTTGTCCAATGATTCCTTCTAACATAACAGGGCATTCGTGAACAAGCCCTGCTAACAGCTCTTTGTCCGATTCTATTTCTATTTCCTGCTCGATAAGGGTCAGAACTCGATCCGGGAATTTCATTAGACCTCGAATGCGCTCTGACTCTTGGGGGAAGATCTGCTTGAGAGCATCGAATCGTTGCTGCTTTTGCTATTGGTCTACAAATCGCTGCAACCAATGTCCCGAAAGTAGCCTCCGTCCTCTTTTGAGTAGAATGATGGGCTCTTAGGAATAGAAGTGGGCATGAATGGAGCTTCTAGGACTGTGTTGACTGAAGCTCTCTTTGTCCATCTAATCTTGATTTGCTGTAAACAGGCGATAGTGTCAATTGGCTTATTCGATGCTCACTGCCTGAATTTAGGAGTTAACCCGATCGAGATCAGATGATGCAAGGATCGGATTTGATAAACTTTCTGGCAATTCGCCTCTTTCGGGATCTTCTATGACTCTATTAGCTTCTTTCTTCCAACGGAGGTCACCTCGCTCGCCTAAGAAGGAGCTGTGGGACTTTTTGGATCAATTGCTGAGGAGCAGACTCCAATCCATATACTTTTATAGTATAAAAACCTTCGGGATCACTTGTTCTTTTGCGACTTGATATGGAATCCCGCTTGATAACAATAACAGCCTCCCCTGCTGTGGTTCCGGTGGCCACTCGTACAACCGGCGAACAGGTTCTGTATATTGATTCCCCGCCACCTATCTTTCTAGCGATGGTGGTGAGGATGATGGGCTATGTTTCGTTTGGGCTAAGATGCTTTCTCCCCGTTCGTGTTCCCGCTCCGGAGGGGCCTCCGCATTCCATGCGACCCATGTAGCTATCTATTGGCGCCTTCTGCTGCGGCTTCCTCGACTCCTGCTATCCCTGCCGCCTCCGCTATAGCTTGGAAGATGATTATTTGCTCTTCGGCGAAGGGGGCAAGGGCGTGGGAAATCCGGCAGCCTTAGGCTTCTACTGGTCCATCCCCCGGATCCCTCTGCCTCTCCTACGTTTCTTGGTGCTCCATCCCGAAGTCCGGCATGGCTGCCCGATCCATCCACTCGTTGAAAAGGCAGGGGGTGGACGGGAGATAGAAAGATTTTAGATGATTCATGAAGAAATTCATTGAATTGAAGGGCTCGCCTGAGGGCTTGCTTAAGAAGTTCACCAGCAGTCGCTCTTGAGAGTGGGTGGAACGTGGAACGATTGGGACAAGGCGGGGGCTCCCGCCGAACCACGGAAGCCTTACCTCTGGAAGTAAGGGCGTGCTAATCCCTGACCTAGGGAATGGAATGAGTTATAGATAGAAAGAGAGTGGGACTGGTCAAAAGGGAACTTTCCTAGTTCGAAGGTGTGCGTGCGATTATCTAGTCATCTGAGCTCTCGTAAAACGTACACATGTATCAATCACCCACTCCCCGATATGATTTACCCATGTTTGGGATGTGTATCCTTCCATGATTGAAACTCCCAGGGCCAGGACTACTTTACAAATAGGACGTGCTTGCATCCTAAAGCTTTTTAGCCTATATTGGTACTAGCGTGGTCACTTTCTGCGTGCACTGCTTCTTCATCAGCAGGTAGGTAATTCGATACTCCGGCCTCACCCGACCTTGGCTGGCCTATGACCACTGATTGGGTGCAAGCGGCGCTCCTTCCTTTGTTCATCCTTGTTGTTTCGGTCGGTGAGCCTATGTCCTTTATTAAGGGAAGTTTACTTGTCCAATATAAGCTAAGGCCCGTAAGCCTAATCAGTCAAGTCAACCATACCTAAGGATCGGTGAAAATGGAGATGGAAAGAACCTCAACAGGGTTAACTTCGAGTTAAGATTTCTCCGTTGCTGGACCATATGTTACCACTTAAGATGCTTGAGTAGTTGATGTAGCCGAATCACCTACCCCCTTATAATCGTCTAAAGGATCTGCCCTCGCTGGATCTTTTTCCATAACTTTGGTTGTTGAGTCGGGTTCTGCCATAGATGATCAAACTGCTTTCGCCGGAGCAGATGATGTCCAAAGGGAGTTGTGCTCTTCCCATTTTTTAGGTTGAGGGCTGCCAGAGTATCCGTCTCTTATCTTAATAAAGGCAAATCATCCGCAGTCAGTGGCGGATGTTAACGTGAAACTGAAATAGTCGGGGCCTACCCAGACCTACCTATAAAAATATGGAGAAGAGTATGTATCTAGCCTAGAGGAGAAATTAGGGGAATCCCCAGCCTGTAGAATAAGACCACCCGCCTTTCACTAGCGAAGCGGATCTTTCGGTATCTTACCTTAAGGGTACCTTGCCTCATGGTTGACACTCCCGCACATGATGTCTCTCTTAGTGCTTAGGCAGATCATATTGGGCAGGTTGCCCGGATCCCCGAAAGTGGGCGCTCCACCACTGTTTTTGCAATTTGTAGGGACCCCATTCCCGGAAAGCCAATAAAAAGCCTACGGGTTTCCCAGAGAAAAAAGAGACTCCCTAAGGGTAAGGGCTGAAGGGCTTGACCCGCTATAGATCTAGCAGAGTGGAAAACTAGAAGATGAATATTTTGCAGGTCTTTTTGGAGGCCCTGGCCTCTCCTCTCAATAAATAGGCTTTTTAGTTTCGCTTCATCATAAGCTGTCACTGAAGAGGCTGATGCCGCCAATCGGCTTTTCCTGAATTTGACATTTTTGGGTTCACGAGTGATCAATAGTAATAGTAGAGGCGAACGGTCTTTTAGTTTGAATGACTTCTGGGCACAAGTGCCATTCTCGTCTACTCTTCTATGGGAGGACTGAGAGGCTTTCCCCGAGCAAAGAAGGTGAAAGGGGTTTCAACCGAGTCTGAATGTCAGCGTCTTCCTTTTTCCCTCACATTCTAGCATTATAGAAAACTATCCTTGATAGCGGCTGGGTAGGCTGACTCTCCTAGTTCTAACTCCTCAGCAGGGAAGGAAAGCCTTCCAGTGAAAGCAATAAACAATAAAAAACCCGGTGCCAATTTATATTCTATATTCTAGGTGATTCCTCGTCACGCCTATCTACTGAAGAACTCAGAGGTTGAGGAGTTTCTTTTTGTCCTTCAGTCCGCGTACGCGTAGGGTAATAGGTCCGTCCACGAGCCTCCCAGTTCGTATAGAGCAAAAAATGGGAATTTTCGCCAGGTTATGTATAAGGAGTTCCCTGGGAGTTGACCCGCTGGAGTTTAGGACTCTGCAAATACATCCGCTTAGTTAGGTAGGAACTTCAGGATAATAGTGAACACTAGAAGGGTAATCCGCCGAGAGCAGATTCTATCTATCAATAGGCTCTGCCACTTCCTCGGAGGGTGGAAAAAAGAGTCTTCTATCGCAATCGCAGAACAGAAGCCGAGTCGGATGCTTTCACTTAAGAAGATGTTGTCGGCCTCGTTGGACCGATTGGTATCACACGATACCCGACCACCCATAACCCAACAGTACCCATTCCTTGGAAAAGAGAAAGACGGCAGAACGTATTTCGCGAGAAAATCAACTTCCAAAAAAGGAGCCAGAAGGCCGGGGACAATACCTTATACTGCCGCTCGCTCTTGGCAGGACAAAGCATCTGCGTAAAACAACTAGTTTGGTAGAATACCATATGCTCTAAAAAGCAATCCGTATGATGAACTGAATCCCCCATTGAATTACCCCAAGGTTGGTAAGGAAAAAGAAGGATGAAAGCTGCAAATAGGCTTCACTAGAGGGATAACTTATGCTACCAAATCCGTTTCTGTTGCTGAAAGACCGTCTGCTACCACTTCACTTATTAAGATGCTCTCGCTATTAAGAGAAGAGGACATCTCCTAACTGTGGTAATTGCCGCGTAATAGGATGTGTTGATAATAGAGTCTTTTGCCACAAAACCTTATACCGTAGTAGTTGATGTAGCCCCAAGCCCCTCTTCTCTCTAGCCTTTGATTTTTTGATAGAGACCGATCCGCTTTTGTTGGCAAGTTCGGAAGAAGGCTTTGAGGGGTGGGCCTTTCGTACTCAAATCCGTACGGGGAAAATTATTCAGCGCACTAAAATCTAGTGGATGGGGTTCAATATTCATGAAAAGCCAGGTTTGAAATGATCCATGTTACGGAACCAAGACAACCTATCTTACTAATAAAAGGGTTAAGGGCCTCCAACGCCTATAAATAGAAGCTTTTTTCAGTCTCTATTTGGCAAAGGTCGCCTGGGTTTTTTATTGCATGAAAAAAGAGGAAGCATAGACAAGAGCAAGAGCAACGGTTTACTCGGTTGAAGCAATAGAGGCATAAATAAAGCAAGCAGTAGACCTAGCAGCAAATCCAGTGTTAGATCAATACCCTGATCCATACCTAGTATCAACACCAATAGGAGCATAAGTAGCTAATACGTAAAAAGCACGCACCAGTCACATACCCACTTGTAGGACCTGAACCATAAGCTAGGGTTGCTGAAGCAGAGCAAGAAGCATATCCATACGTTGATCCAGTCAAAGAACCAGTAGTAGATCCATTAGTACCATTTGCATTACCAGAGCAAGTCCTTTATCCAGTTGAAGAACGAAGAACCAGTTGACTAAGTTACAGTTCCTTAAGCATAACCAGTAGAGACCGCAGATTGTTATCCATATCCAGCAGATACGAGGGCGACAGTACGAGTACCAAAAGAAAAGTAGCATATCATAGTAAAGATCCTATAGAAGCCAAGCCTAGTTCTCGCCGTTCAGCAGTGGAATATTCCCATGATATAGTCGCTCAGTCATTTGTGAATTCCTTTCTGGAGTCCAGGATATCGGAAATAACATCTAAAAAGAGTAGCCGGAACCGGTGCTACACCAAAGTATGGGCTTTTGATTTCTCAATCGATTTTGAATTACATGACTGGGAATCTTCCTTTCATCGGTGGCCAAAAGCCCAAGTATTCACTTACTACCTAATTCCGAGTTTCAACCGAACTGCTGGCACCCGTTTTCCAAGCTCTTTTAGGGCAGATAGATGGTCAGCTTAGCTATGAATTTCTTTGAATATGGGACACCAACAGTGAAGGAAGGTTCCTCGGATGATTGCTTCTATTGACTGTCCTTCTCTATGTTGACTGGGGAAGCCTCTAGCTGAGCAAAGTCAGGGTTGACTCTCAGAGAGGAGAAAGTGGGTTGGCTTCAGCGAGGGCACGGCCCCTCAACTATCCGTCTCTCTTTTTCCTGGCTATATACCTTACTTTGCTTTATGCTTTGTGAGGAAGTCATTCTTTCTTTGATCTCCCGAAGCCCTTTACTAGCTCGTTACGTATACTTCACTCGCTCCCTTCCAACCTCTATCTATTCTAGTTGAGTAAGGAAGTGGTCCTAAAGGGTTCTTATCTCCTACATTCGACTAGCTACCATGGCTAGATCTAATTAGTTCTGTTCTGTCTTTGCTCTCTTCTTTCCTATTAAGTTGGTAGTTCCTAAGGATGCAACCGATAGATAGGAGCCCAATGCTACCATCCGATCCGCTCTTTCTTTCGTATCCGAGTAGCTAGATGTGACAAACAAGGCTTGGTTCTTGAATGGAATACTGAGATGAGGTTTCTAACAAGCTAGGCTCTATTAGAATGGATTCTATCGATCAGTTCGGGATAAGGGGCATGCAGAATCTCTTTCCCTCTAGGACCCTCCTTATGAGCGAAGGGATCCCTGCTAGAGTAGAGGTACTCCGCGCGTAAATCTTTTTAGGATTCTCTGTTGCCTTTGTTCTTTTGAAGGTAATAGAAGACGAAGACGAATACCGCCTGTAGCCAGCCCCTTTAAGCCTCAAAGAGACCAGAAGAGAAGGAAAAAATGGATTTCAACACTGGCATAACAAAAAGCCAGGCTCGAATCATTTTCAACGACAAAGGAGATCAAATTCTCTGTCGTGAATGCTAAATTTCTTCGGTGATGATATCGTTATCGGGGATCCGGAAAGTGGGGATTCAAAAGAGCATCCCACAGCCTTAGCCTCTCCTCAATGGAGTATAGATGGTTCTCCCCCTACAACTTCTGGTGCAATTCGAGGGGCCTTCACGCTGCACCCTTACACTAACTTGAGTTTCTCTTGCTTGCCACAATCCTATGTCTGATAAAGTAAGACCAACCAATACTAGCAGGGACTCATTCCTCGCTTGCTTATACTTGCGAGGTTATGTATTGGGTGGTATCAGTGGTACAGATTTCTTGGTGTCTGCTCTAGGTTTGACACAACCTAAAGCAGGACGTGGTATCGTGCTTCCTAGTGTTTTGATACACTTTGGAGAAGATCCCACGGTTACGACCATCAGCTTAGTTACCCTAGCACACACAATAAGGGGGCTCAGAAAAAGAAACTTATACTTATAAATAAACTTAGCCATATCCTTCATTTCAGTACTTTTGCTCCCTTCAACACATCCCTCTACTCAACTTGGTAACCTTCTCCGATCCGCTCAGTCTTTGAACTGGAAATTAATCAGAGAAAGAAAGGCCTAGCCGATGCTTTCAATCTTCGTGTTCTCTTGTCCCCGCAAGAAGGAGATGAAAATCACTGGAATGAGGACCCAGCTCTATACTTACACTCTGCAGGCGGGGAAATTTCCACTCTAAGGGGAGCCTTTGAGGAGCCCCTCCGAATGAGAGAAGTGAAAGCTATCGCCCTTTCTCTTTTTTAGAATGAAAAGTTGCACTTGGATAGGCCAGAAGGGAGTATGCCACCATCCGCCAAGGAAGGAAAGATTCGCTTATAACAGATACTTCACCCGAGACCAATGAAAGGAGAACTTGACACAGTGCTATAAGGAACAAAGCAAACAAGCAAAGCAAGAGAGCCCTTTCCCGTTCCGGCAAGGTAAGGGATAGGGGTTTCATACTCATTTTTAAAAACTAGAATTTATAAGGGAGCTTGAGTGTTAAGTTCTGTGCATCAAACTAATTTGTCCTAAGGGTTTAGGTCAGGCTTTGTTTTGAGATCGATCTCCTGCTTCAACTTCACCCTAGACTCGTGTAGTGTAGCAAGACTAACAATCGGAAGGGCTCCGTATAGTTCTATTTTAGGGCGTAACGTTGCCCTCGACTGACCGAAAAAACAAGTTCAAGAGGCATCTTCCATTCATATCGATTTTGGTTTTTCTGCACCATATTTTGATCTGCCTCTTCTTCGATCCGGAATTCCCAGCAAATCCTTGACTCCTCGAATACAATGGAATTTCACACCTGGCAAATCTTTCACTCTACCTCCTCTTATTAAGACCATAGAATGTTCCTGCAAATTATGACCTTCGCCCGGAATGTAAGCAAATATATCATGTCGATTGCTCAACCGTACTTTGGCTATCTTACGTAGAGCTGAATTAGGTTTTTTCGGTGTTCTCGTCGAAACACGCAGGCATACTCCTTGCTTCTGGGGACATTGATCCAAAGCTCGAGTACGGTCCGTGCGCCGTTTTTCTTCTCTACCATGACGAATCAATTGATTTAATGTAGGCATCGCTCTTTCCTTTGTCCTTCCCCCGGTTTTTGCCCTATCACTAGTGATTACTCCCAATCCAAAGCACCCCTTTTCCATTCATAGAGAAATCCAATCGTCAAAATCAATAAAAAGGCCATCATGGACCAAAATCCAAACAGATCAATCTTGTTGAGAGATACTGCCCAAGGAAAGAAAAAGGTTACTTCCAGATCAAAGATAATAAATAAAATTGAAACAAGATAAAATCGTATATCGAAACGACTTCTGGCATCACCGAAAGGATCGA